TTTTTTTTGAATGAAATAGTTGAGTTAAGGATTTTATTTATGTTTTATCATATGATGATCGAATTTTGATTGTTATAATGCAAAAATTGGAATTATAAGTACTAGGATATTTAATTCTTCAGTATAAGAAAAAATAAATCTTCTGGAATCACTCGTTTTTTGTAATTTTATGATATGATGATCGAATTTTGATTGTTATAATGCAAAAATTGGAATTATAAGTACCAGGATATTTAATTCTTCAGTATAAGAAAAAATAAATCTTCTGGAATCACTCGTTTTTTGTAATTTTATGATATGATGATCGAATTTTGATTGTTATAATGCAAAAATTGGAATTATAAGTACCAGGATATTTAATTCTTCAGTATAATAAAGTATTTTATTATGATTTTTAGTCATAAGTTATTAGTTAATTACTAATGTACTTTAAAGGTTTAAATAGGTTTTTAACTTATATGTAATAAATTTGTATTATAAATATAAATTTATATGTAACAGAACCCCCCCCCCCCAATCCTATCCGGGTATGAGACTATCTAAGGGAGACATGGTAGAACACAGTATATGGGACGTATGGGAGAGAGCGGAGTGTATGGGAGAGGATCCAGGTATAGGTATGTAAATATTTTCCTACCGGGGAATCTTAGGGATAGATGATTATGGTGTACGTATATTTTACGGGCATAGCCAGACGTCATTTCTACGCTAGATAGAAATGAGGAAGTAACATCTGAATGTTAATTCTAACTATATCGAGAATGGTAGTTGTATTATATGAGATACAGTAACTAGATTCATATAGGTAATGGTTTAACTATACAAAATATTTAATAATATGTTAATATCTAATATAACTATTTCATATGTAAAAATCTTGGGAGTCGCCACCACCGGGTGGGCACCTCAGGGGAGACCAGACGGGGGGGGGATACATCTGTAATGTACCGGCATTATTATTTTTGGTTCCAAAGTTTGATTCTAGCTTGTTAAATTTGCCTTTTTTTAATTGTACATGTATATTTTTGTGCGTTATATTTTGTCTAGATGGTAGAAACTTATATTCGCAGTTCTTTATTTTATTTATTATATAAGTATTGATTTAGTTAAATGGAAGAGCTCTGACTAATATTGTGCCAGCAGTCGCGGTTACACAATAAGGGCGAGTGAGTTTATTTTGGTTTATATTTAATTTTATTGATATTATTTAAAATTTAATTTATTGGGGTGAAATCAATATTTTTTGTTAGATAATTTTTATGATTAAATATGAAAGTTCAGAGTAAAACTGGGATTAGAGACCCCATTATTATGAATAGTAAATTTGTAATCTTAATATTAATAGTTATGATCTTTAAATTTAAAGAATTTGGCGGTAATTTAGTCTGTTCAGAGGAACCTGCCCTATAATCGATAATCCACGATAAATTTTACTTTATTTGGGCTTGTATATCGCTGTCATTGAATGTCTTATTAGAGGATTTTCGTTAATCATTAATATGAAAGATGTCAGGTCAAGGTGCAGCTATGGTAAAGAAGAGGTGGGTTACATTTAATGTATTTATGGATAAGAGTATGAAAAATAACTTTGAAATTGGATTTGAGAGTAACTTTTATTATAATATAAAATTGATTAAGCTCTAAATTATGCACATATCGCCCGTCACTCTCGTTATTTAAAATGAGATAAGTCGTAACAAAGTAGATTTACCGGAAGGTGAATCTGGTTTTATCAAATTATAACTTCTAGGAAGTATTATTATTTACATTAATAAGTTAGTTGTGCAATTCAACTTAATTTGATAGTAAATTCTTATTTTATTTATTGGTTTTTGTGAATTTAATAGAAATAACTTTGTTGTTAGTATATTTTATAGAAAGAATTTTTATTATTATAGTTGATAGTACTGTAAAGGATTGATATATTTTGATTTATAAGTAATTTTAATTTAATGTACCTTTTGTATCAGGGTTAATTAATTTATTACATTTATTATGGGTTTCCCGAAATTAAGAGGGCTATAGTCTAAATGTTAGTTAATGTGTCAAAATTATTGATTATTTGATTATAGTGATGAAATGTCATTCGTTCTTAAGTATCTGGTTTTCTTGGAATTAAATTTAATTTAGGATCTTTTTGTTTAAGTAAAAATTTTATTTTATTTATTTTTAAGTTCTAATATTTTCGGGGATAAGCTCGGAATTAATTATATAAGTATCTTTAATTATTGGAATTTAGTAGGCTTGTAATCAGCCATCATTTATTTCGTTATAGAATATTTTCTGATTATATTTATTTAGTTTTCTTTATTTTTTTACTTGAATGATTTAATTAATTAGGATTTTTATGTTATAATGATTAAATTAGTATTTTAATTAATTAAGTTATAGGAACTCGGCAAATTTAGTGTTCGCCTGTTTAACAAAAACATGTCCTTTTGTTTATTTATTTAAGGTCTGACCTGCCCAATGAGGAATTCAATGGCCGCAGTATTTTAACTGTGCTAAGGTAGCATAATCATTTGTCTTTTAATTGAGGGCTGGAATGAAAGGTTGGACGAAATACTTACTTTCTTTAATTTAATTTTAAGAATTTAATTTTTGGGTTAAAAAGCTTAAATTTATTTGTTGGACGAGAAGACCCTATAGATCTTTATAATTTTATATTTTAATAATTTAGTGATTATATTTATTATAAGTAAAAGGATTATTTTGTTGGGGTGACTGTAGAATTTTATAAACTTCTATTATTTTTATTTCATTGATTAATGTTTTTTTGATCCATATATTTATGATTATAAGATTAAGTTACCTTAGGGATAACAGCGTAATTTTTTCGGAGAGTTCATATTGATGAAGAAGTTTGCGACCTCGATGTTGGATTAAAATAAGTTATGGATGCAGGAGTCTATTTACTAGGTCTGTTCGACCTTTAAATTTTTACATGATCTGAGTTCAGACCGGCGTAAGCCAGGTCAGTTTCTATCCTCAATTTATATATACATTTTAGTACGAAAGGACCGGGTGTATGGAATAATTTTTTGTTTTTGATTAATATTACTATTTTGGCAGATTAGTGCAGTAAATTTAGGATTTATTTATGTAGGTTGTTCTACAGGTAGTAGTGTTTTTGATTTCTTATGTTCTCACTTTAATTTGTGTTTTAGTGGCGGTTGCATTTACTACTTTAATAGAGCGTAGGGTACTTGGTTATATTCAATTGCGGAAGGGTCCTAATAAAGTAGGATTTATAGGTTTATTACAGCCTTTTTCTGATGGAATTAAACTTTTTTTTAAGGAACAAACTTATCCTTATTTTTCTAATTTTATTATTTATTATTTTTCTCCTGTATTTATATTAATATTATCTTTTTCTTTATGAGTTCTTTTTCCCTATTTAGTTAATGTTTATAATTTTAGTTTCGGGGTTTTATTTTTTTTATGTTGTACAGGTATAGGTGTGTATGGTGTTTTGCTTTCTGGATGAAGATCTAACTCTAATTATGCTCTTTTAGGGGGCATTCGATCTGTTGCTCAAACTATTTCTTATGAAGTAAGAATGGCATTGATTTTAATTTGTGTTTTAGTATTTATTTTTAGTTTTAATTTTGTAGATTTTATAAAATATCAGGAGTATGTATGATTTATGTTTTTTTCTTTTCCTTTATTTTTTTGTTGATTTTCTTCTTGTTTAGCAGAAACTAATCGTTCACCATTTGATTTTGCTGAGGGTGAATCAGAATTAGTTTCTGGTTTTAATGTTGAATATAGAAGAGGCGGATTTGCTTTTATTTTTTTGTCTGAGTATATAAATATTATTTTTATAAGACTTTTATGTTGTGTGATATTTTTGGGCTGTGATTTAAATTCTATTTTTTTCTTTTTGAAGTTAACTTTTATAGTTTTTGCATTTATTTGGGTTCGGGGTACTCTTCCACGTTATCGATATGATAAGTTAATGTATTTGACTTGGAAGATGTTTCTTCCTTTATCTTTAAATTACTTAATTTTTTTTGCAGGAGTAATTTTGATGATTGTATAATCTTAGCATTCTTTTTAGTGAATTAAAATTAATGAAGGGATGTTTTATTTGATATCTGGGTGCTTTAGTAATTAATATTATTTTAAGCGAACTAATGATTATTTTAGGTGAATTGGTTTTAAGTTAATAAAGGAATTGAACCTTTTTCTTGTATTTTCAAAATATAAGCTTTCTTTAAGCTAATTAACTAAGTGATTTTATCTCAGAACTTTAATAAAGTAGGATTAATAATGAAGTAAGAAAAATAAAGAATTGTTAAGATTTGGCCTGTGATAATATAGGGTTCTTCAGCTGGTCGGGCACCAATTCAGGTTAATAAAATTAAAATAGTTGTAAGTGTTCAGAATAGAATTTGTCTGATCGGGTAAAAGGTGAGTCCTTGAAATTTTCTTTTATTGGTGATTGGGAGAATTAAAATAATGGCAATTGATGAAACTATTGCGATAACTCCTCCTAGTTTATTAGGAATAGATCGAAGGATTGCATATGCAAATAGGAAGTATCATTCTGGTTGAATATGCACAGGTGTTACTAATGGGTTTGCGGGAATAAAATTTTCTGGGTCTATAAGGATTGGGGCTTCTCATAAACTCAAAAGAATAAAAAATATTAAAGTCAGGGATACTCCTATTAGGTCTTTAATGGAAAAGTATGGGTGGAATGGAATTTTATCAAAATTTCTATTTAATCCTAATGGGTTTCTAGAACCTGTTTGATGTAAAAATAAGAGGTGAATTATTACTATGGCTGCGATAATAAAGGGTAGAAGGAAGTGTAGGGCAAAGAATCGAGTTAAAGTGGCGTTATCTACAGAGAATCCTCCCCATAATCATTTGACTAGATCATTTCCTAAGTAAGGAATAGCAGATATAAGGTTAGTAATAACTGTGGCTCCTCAGAGGGATATTTGTCCTCAAGGTAAAACATATCCTAGGAATGCAGCTCCTATAGTGATAAATAGAATAATAACCCCTACTGTTCATGTTATAAATAGTTTGTAGGACCCATAATAAATACCACGTCCAATATGGAGGTATAGACAAATAAAGAATAATGAGGCCCCATTTGCATGTAAGCTTCGAAGAAGCCATCCGTAGTTAACGTCTCGACAAATGTGGACAACTCTTCTAAATGCAAGTTCAATACTTCCTGTGTAGTGTATGGCTAAAAAAATTCCTGTAATAATTTGAATTATTAAACATATACTTAGTAGGGAACCAAAATTTCATCATAGGGAGATTCTCGATGGGGCAGGAAGGTCAATTAGTGAATTATTAATGATCTTAATGAGGGGGTGAGTCTTTCGTAGTGATTTGTTCATTAGTTCTTTATCCGTAAAGGTCCTTCATAAATATTTGTTACATATGTTACAGCAATTATAGTTAAGAATAGGTATGATACAAGAAGAATAGTAATTGATATATTATTTAAGTTAAATAATTTGCTAAGTCTAACTAGCTGCTCGGCCCCGAGGGTGTGCTTCTTTATTGTGGGGCATATTCTTTTAGTTTCCAATTGTTCCACAAGAAAGAAGAGGATGACGGACGAGATGGCCAGCGGTAGGATATATAGTATTATAGATCAGGTTGTGTAAAATTTTTCGTTTGAGGCTACTCTTGCTATGTAAATGAATAATACTAGCATTCCTCTTAGTATTGAAATTACTAGAATATATGAAAATCAGAATATATTAATTATTATTCCTGTTATTATTGCTACTGTAATTGTTTGAATAATTAATGTTAATCCTATTCTGAGGGGATGTTTGGTTAATAAGAAGGTGATTCTGGCGGTAATTGATAGTAGGGGCATTGTTGTCATTTTCAGTAGATAGTTTATTAAAATATTAATTTTGGGGATTAATGATGAGGATTGAATTCCTTTCTGCTGAAGTTTTAAAGATTATTTCTATCTATGATTTACAAGATCATTATTTTTTTTAAACTATTAAAACTTATGAATTTGTTTTATTATTTAGCTCTTTATTTTATAATTTTTTCGGGTTTAATTGTTTTTTGTTCTTTACGTAAGCATTTATTGCTTACTTTACTAAGATTAGAGTTTTTAGTTTTAGCTCTTTATTTTATGTTTTTTTCTTTTTTAATTATGTTTAATATGTCTTATTATTTTATTTTGGTTTTTTTAACTTTTTCAGTTTGTGAGGGTGCAATAGGTTTAGGTGTGCTTGTAAGAATAATTCGTTGTCATGGTAATGACAATATTTCTGGTCTTTCTATTTTGGGATGATAAGAATATTATTATATTTGTTTTTTTTGATCCCTTTTTCTTTATTTAATTTATGGTGATTTATAGTTTTATATTTGATAGTTGGTGTATTTTATTATTTAAATACTTTTTGGTTTTTGAATTATTATTCAATGATTAGATATTCTTTTGGGGGTGATGTTTTGTCTATATGTATAATTTTTTTAAGTTTTTGAATTGTGGCTTTAATAATTGTTGCTAGTTATGGTGTTTATAAATTTGGTAATTATAGAGGTGAATTTATTGCTGTAAATGTTTTTTTATTGATTTTTTTGGTTCTTTCTTTTTCTACTTTTAATTTGTTTTTGTTTTATTTATTTTTTGAGTCTTCTTTGATTCCTACTTTATTTTTAATTTTTGGTTGGGGTTATCAGCCTGAGCGGTTAAGAGCTGGGTTTTATTTGCTTTTTTATACTTTATTTGCTTCTTTACCTCTTTTATTAGGTATTTTTTATATTATAAGGGGTTCTAGCGGAGTGTTTTATTTTTTAATTAGAGTTGATTGTAATTTTTATTTGTTTGTTTCTATAATTTTGGCCTTTTTAGTGAAAATGCCTATGGTTTTTGTTCATTTTTGACTTCCGAGGGCGCATGTTGAGGCGCCTATTGCTGGTTCAATGATTTTGGCTGGTGTTCTTTTAAAGTTAGGGGGCTATGGTCTTATGCGTGTTTCTAATTTTATTTATGATTATTTATTTAAGTTTAGTTATGTTTTTGTTGGTTTAAGACTTTATGGTGCTTTTTTGGTTGGGTTTTTATGTTTATATCAGATTGATATTAAGTCATTGATTGCTTATTCTTCTGTTGCTCATATGGGTTTGGTTTTGTGTGGTATTTTTTCTATAAATTCATGGGGTTTATGTGGCTCTTTGGTGTTAATAATTGGTCATGGTTTATGTTCTTCTGGTCTTTTTTGTTTGGCTAATATTATTTATGAGCGTGTTCTTAGACGAAGACTTGTTGTTAATAAGGGTCTTATTGTTTTTATACCTTCTCTTTCTTTATTTTGATTTATTTTAAGATCTAATAATATAGCTTCTCCTCCTTCTTTAAATTTATTGGGTGAAATTATGCTTATTAATGGTATTATAAGTTGAAGATCCTTAAGTCTTGTTTTTTTAGGGTTTTCATCTTTTTTAAGATGTTGTTATAGAATTTATTTATATTCTTATGTTCAGCATGGCTTTATTTATAGAGGTTTAACTAAGTTTAGTTTTAATTCTTTTCGGGAATATTTTTTGATTTTTTGTCATTTAGCTCCTTTAAATTTTATTATTTTAAGGAGTGATATTTTTGTTCTTTGGTTTTAGATATTTGAGTAGTTTAATTTAGAATAATAATTTGTGGAGTTATAGGTGTTACGGAAATCTCAAATCGTGTTAAATAAATGATCTGTTTATCTTTTAGGGTCTTTAATTTTGTTTTTGGTTGGGATTTTATTTTTTTTTATTGGTTCTTTATATTTAATTTGGGATTATGTCGTGTTTATGGATTGGGAAATTTTGTCTTTAAATAGTTGTGTTATTACAATAACTTTATTATTTGATTGAATGTCTTTAATTTTTGTAGGTTGTGTATTTATTATTTCTTCTATAGTGATTTATTATAGAGAGAGATATATAGGTTCTGATTTAGATAGGGTTCGGTTTTATTTTTTAGTAATTTTATTTGTTATATCTATAATAATAATGATTATTAGACCTAATTTAATAAGTATTCTCATTGGTTGAGATGGTTTAGGTCTTGTGTCTTATTGTTTAGTTATTTATTTTCAGAATTATAAGTCTTATTCTGCAGGAATATTAACTATTTTAACTAATCGAATTGGGGATGTTGCTATTTTATTATCTATTGCTTGAATATTGAATTATGGGAGATGACATTATATTTATTATATGGGTATATGGGATTTTATAGAGTTTTATCTTGTTTCTTTAATTATTTTAGCTGGATTCACTAGGAGAGCTCAAATCCCCTTTTCTTCATGATTGCCTGCAGCAATGGCTGCTCCTACTCCTGTTTCTTCTCTTGTTCATTCTTCTACTTTAGTTACTGCGGGTGTTTATTTATTAATTCGGTTTTCTGATATGATTTTGAATTTGGATTGTTCTTTAATTTTAGCATTATCTATAATGACTATATTTATAGCTGGTTTGAGTGCAAATTTTGAGTTTGATTTAAAAAAGGTTATTGCTTTGTCTACTTTAAGACAATTAGGTTTAATAATGTCTATTTTGTTTATTGGTTATCCTGTTTTGGCTTTTTTGCATCTTTTAACTCATGCTTTCTTTAAGGCTTTACTTTTTTTGTGTGCGGGTCTTATAATTCATTGTATAAGAGATTCTCAGGATATTCGCCATATGGGGCTTATAATTAATCATTTGCCTTTTACTTGTACTTGTTTTTGTATTTCAAATATGTCGTTGTGTGGAATACCTTTTATGTCTGGATTTTATTCTAAGGATATTATTTTAGAGATAATGATGGTTTCAGGTTATAATTTTTTTGTTTTTATAATTTTTTTTCTTTCTATTGGTTTAACTGTTTCTTATACTTTGCGTGTTATTTATTATACATTGTTTTATCATATTAATGTTTATAGTTGTCAAAATTATACGGAGGATGGGGTTATAATAAAGTCTATAATTGTTCTTTCTGTTTTGGCTATTTTTGGTGGTAGAATATTAAGTTGAATAGTTTTTTCTGTTCCCTTTTTAGTTGTTTTGCCTTTATATTTAAAGTTAATACCTTTAACTTTTATTTTTTTGGGGGGTTGATTAGGTTATGAGCTTTCTGTATCTTTTTTGGGGGTTGATTTACTTTCTGAGCGTTTTTACTTTATTTCTTTTTTTAGAGGTTCAATATGGTTTATACCTTATTTTAGAACTTTTATGATTTATGGTAAGTCTTTTTATTTATCTAAGGGATATTTAGAAGTAATGGATGGAGGTTGGGGTGAATATTTAATTTCTAATTCTTTTTTGTTTTTAAGTTCTTTAATTAGAAAGGTCATGAATTATTATCAATATAATAATGTGAGGATTTTTATGATGGTTTTTATTTTAATTGTTGCTTTTTCTTTAGTTTAACTCAAATAGCTTAATTTAAAGCAAAGTATTGAAGATACTAGTATAAGATGAATCTTTTTGAGTAATTTATAGGAGGGTGTCCTTTTTTTCATTGAAAATGAAATGTTTTGATTTAAACTATATAAATAAGAGAGAAACGGAATTGAACCGCTTTAAAAGATAGTTAGCAGCTTCTTTTAGGACTTCCACTCTCTTTTAATTGGATTATTAATCAATTTTTTCATTAACAATGAAAGGCCTCTTTTTGGCTTCAATTAAGTTAAGTAAGGAGAATTTTCTCTGATTTTTAGGTCGAAACTAAATGTAATTATTACTTCACTACTTTTTATGAGGAAGACTTAAATAAGTACTTTCTAATTGCAAATTAGATGTTATTTTTAACTACATCCCCTAGTTTGCTCAGTCTAGTACTCCATTATTCCATTCGTGGTATAGGCCGGCGAGTAGAATTGTAATGAATACTATTACAGTAATAAATCAGGTTGTTAGGGATCTAGTTTTTAAGGTGATAATTATTGGTAGGATAATTACAATTTCAATATCAAAGATTAAAAATAGTACTGCAATTAAAAAGAATTGAATGGAAAATGGTATGCGAGATGATCTTTTGGGGTCAAATCCGCATTCGAATGGTGATATTTTTTCTCGATCTAAAATGGTTTTTTTGGAGATGATTGTGCATGCAATAATTAGAGTCATTGAGATTATTAGGGCTAATGTTACTGAGGTAATAATTTTTGATATTATTCCTTTTAAATTTTAAACCTTTTAATTGGAAGTTAAATATACTTTTTATACTAAAGGAATTAACTACCTCATCAGTAAATTGAGATATAGAGGAACAATCAAACTACGTCGACGAAGTGTCAGTATCATGCAGCTGCTTCAAATCCAAAATGATGTTTACTTCTGAAGTGACATATAATATGTCGTATTAGGCATACGGCGAGGAATGTAGTTCCAATAATTACATGAATTCCATGGAATCCTGTTGCTATGAAGAAGCATGATCCATAAATAGAGTCTCTAATAGTGAATCTAGATTCGTAATATTCAAATCCTTGAAGAATAGTGAAGTATAGGCCTAGAATGACTGTGATAAATAGGGCTTGGGTGGCTTGTGAGTGGTTTCTTTCTATTAGACTATGGTGTGCTCATGTCACTGTAATGCCTGAACATAATAGAATTATGGTATTTAATATAGGGATTTGTATTGGGTCAAATGTTAAAATTCCTTTTGGGGGTCAGGTTATTCCAATTTCAATAGTTGGGGATAATCTTCTATGGAAGAATGCTCAGAAGAATGAAATGAAAAAGAAAACTTCTGAAATAATAAAAAGGATTATTCCTAATTTTAGTCCATTAGTGACTGCTAGGGTGTGTTTGCCCTGATATGTGCCCTCTCGAGTGATATCTCGTCATCATTGGATTATTGTAAGTACAGTAATTAGGACTCCTAATAGATATAATCTTATATCATTTTTATGGAATCATATAATTATGCCTGAAGTTAAAGTTATAGCTCCAATTGATCCTGTTAAAGGTCAAGGTCTATAATCTACTAAATGATATGGGTGGTTATGTGAACTCATAAACTACTTCTCTAGTGTAAAGTACTCTTAATGTGGAAAAGACATAAGCTTGAATAAATGCTACTGCTGTTTCAAATAGAAATAGAATAATATGACAGATTATAATTATTGGGATTATTTGGGATGTTGTTCTAACAATGTTTTCTCCTAATAAAGATATTAATATATGGCCTGCAATTATGTTAGCGGTTAAACGGACTGCTAGGGATGTTGGTCGAATTATGTTTCTAATAGTTTCAATACAAACTATAAAGGGCATAAGAATTGATGGTCTACCTTCAGGTACTAGGTGGGCAAGTATATGTTGAGTGTGGTTAATTCAGCCAAAGATTATAATGGATAATCAAAGCGGTAGGGCCAGGGTGATTGTATAAATCAAGTGACTTGATCTAGTAAATACATAGGGTATAAGGCCCATAAAGTTATTGCATAGAATAAAGGTAAATAGGGCAATAAATAGGATTGATGCTCTAGATCCTCCAGGTCCTAAAAGTGTTTTAAATTCTAAGTAAAGCTTGAAGTTAATTGTTTTAAATAGTGAATCATATCGTGAGGGGAGTAATCAGTAGGTTGAGGGGATAATAAGGAAGCCTAAAAATGTTCTTAATCAGTTAAGTGAAAAATTAATTGAGGTTGCTGGGTCGAAGGTTGAAAATAGGTCTGTTATCATTTTCAATTAATTTTTGGTTGAATTATTCTATCTCCTTTTAAGGTTTGGGGTGTGAAGTATGTATGGTAATATAGTAAGAAGCATATAATTAGGAATGATAGAATAAATATAAAGTATAAAGTTGTTCATCATGCAGGTGCTATTTGAGGTATTAAGAAATATTATATTTAATATTTTTAGTCTGACAGTCTAATGTTTTATTTAAACTAATTTCTTCATTAAGGGTAAATGTTAGCTACCATATACTGGTTTAAGAGACCATTACTTACTTTCAGTCACTTAATGAATTATTTTTTAGTCAATTAATGAATTGATTTATGGAAACTCTTTCTACGACAATAGGTATAAAACTATGGTTTGCTCCACAAATTTCTGAGCATTGTCCAAATAACAGGCCTGGGCGGTTAATTAAAATACTTCCTTGGTTAAGGCGTCCTGGGGTACCATCAATTTTAACTCCAAGACTAGGGATTGTTCATGAGTGTAATACGTCTGCAGCTGTTACTAAGAGGCGGATTTGTGTATTTATGGGTAAAACGGCTCGGTTATCTACATCTAAGAGTCGAAAGTCTCTTATTTCTAAGTCGTTAGTAGGTTTTATATATGAATCAAATTCAACATTACTAAAGTCTGAGTATTCGTAACTTCAATATCATTGATGACCAATTGATTTAATTGTTACTGCAGGATTGTTTATTTCATCCATTAAGTATAGAATGTGTAATCTTGGGAGGGCAATAAAAATTAGTGTGAAGGCGGGTAAGATTGTTCAGATTAATTCAATTGTTTGTCCTTCTAGTAAGTATCGATTAATTAATTTATTGTATAGGACTGTTCTTATTATATATCCTACTAAGACAGTAATTATTGTAAGAATTATAAGGGTATGGTCATGGAAAAAAATGAGTTGTTCTATTAATGGGGAATTAGCATCTTGAATTCCGAGGTTTCTTCATGTAGCTATTCTTAACGAAAGAAGAGTCTTTATAAATGAAGCTTAAATTCATTGCATTTAATTTCTGCCACATTAAGAGGCACAAATAATAGGAATTTCAGCATATGAATGTTCTGCGGGTGGATATTTTTGGAACCATTCTACATTGGTGGATAGACTTTCTGAGAAGATTACTTGTCGCTTAGAGGCTATACTTTCTCAGATAATGAATAAAAATAAGATAATTCCGATTAATGAAATAGTTCTTCCGATAGAAGAAATAATATTTCAACATATGAATCTATCGGGATAATCTGAATATCGACGAGGTATTCCTCTTAATCCTAAAAAATGCTGAGGGAAAAAGGTTAGGTTTACACCAATAAATATAATTAAGAATTGAATTTTAAGTCAAAGTGGGTTTATAGTTAAGCCTGTAAATAATGGGTATCATTGAATTACTCCTCCTATAATTGCAAATACGGCTCCTATTGAGAGGACATAATGGAAGTGGGCTACGACATAGTATGTATCATGGAGTACAATATCGATTCTTGAGTTTGCTAGGATAACTCCAGTTAATCCTCCAATAGTAAATAGGAAAACAAATCCAAGAGCTCATAAGATTCTTGGTGTGAATAGTATTATTCTTCCATGAAGAGTGGCTAATCATCTAAAAATTTTAATACCTGTTGGTACAGCAATAATTATGGTGGCTGAAGTGAAATATGCCCGTGTATCTACATCTATACCTACAGTAAATATATGATGTGCTCATACAATGAATCCTAATAATCCGATAGCTAATATGGCATAAATTATTCCAAGTGCTCCAAAGGCTTCGTTTTTTCCAGTTTCTATTGCAATAATGTGTGAAATTAGGCCGAATCCTGGTAGAATAAGAATATAAACTTCCGGATGTCCGAAGAATCAAAATAAGTGTTGATAAAGAATAGGATCTCCTCCTCCAGCTGGGTCGAAGAATGAAGTATTAAAATTTCGATCTGTAAGAAGTATAGTAATGGCTCCTGCAAGGACGGGAAGTCTTAAAAGTAATAGGAGGGCAGTAATACCTACTGATCAAACGAATAAGGGGATTCGATCTGGTCGTATTCCTGCAGGGCGTATATTAATAATGGTGGAAATAAAGTTTACTGCTCCTAGAATTGATGAGACTCCGGCTAGGTGTAATGAAAAGATTGCTATATCTACGGATGCTCCTCTGTGTGCAATATTTCTTGATAGGGGAGGGTAAACTGTTCATCCTGTTCCGGCCCCTCTTTCTACAAGTCTTCTAACTAACAAGAGGGTTAATGATGGGGGTAAGAGTCAAAATCTTATATTATTTATTCGGGGGAATGCTATATCTGGGGCACCAATTATTAAGGGTACAAGTCAGTTTCCAAATCCTCCGATTATAATAGGCATGACTATAAAAAAAATTATTACAAAGGCATGGGCTGTTACGACTACATTGTAAATTTGATCGTCTCCAATAAATGATCCAGGTTGTCCTAATTCGATTCGAATAATTCATCTAAGAGATGTTCCTATTATACCAGCTCAGGCCCCGAACAGAAAATATAGGGTTCCGATATCCTTGTGGTTTGTTGAAAAAAGTCATTTATTCATGGATAAAGTGGCTGAATTAATAGGCGATAAATTGTAAATTTATTTATGGTTATGAACCCTTTGTCAGGCTTTATAGTCAATATATGATATCAGACTGCAATTCTGAAGTAGTAGTTATACTAAAGCTTACATTAAATACCTGTAATTTTAACTTTGAAGGTTAATAGTTTTTTTAACTTAAAGCTTTAAAGGCTAAAAGTTTAATATTGCAATTACAGGTAAGGAGACATTAATTGTAATTATTAACATAACTAGACTTGGGTTTATTCTTAGATTTATATTTCATTTAATTGAAGTGGAGTAAATTATTAAGGTCGATCTAATTAATCGGAGGTAATAAAATAATGTAATTAATGATGATATAATTATGATAAATATAATTATAATTCTATTAGATCTGATTATTGATTGAATTACTAATCACTTAGGTAAGAATCCGATAAAGGGTGGTAGCCCGCCTAGACTAAGGAATAGAATAATAATTAAAGATTTTTCTATAAAGGATGGGCTGGAGTTAATAATCTGATTAATAAAGAATGAGGAATACAAATTGAATAGGAATGTTATTATTAGAACGATAATAGAGTAAATTACTAAATAGTTCAATCAGAATTCATTATTGAATTTTATACAGGCAATTATTCATCCTATATGATTAATGGATGAGTATCCTAAGATTTTTCGAAGGGAGGTTTGATTTAATCCCCCAATAGCCCCTACGGTTACTGTCAGAGTAATAATAATAGGCAGAATTGGGTTATTTACAATATATGATATGACGCATAGTGGTGCAATTTTTTGTCATGTTATTAGAATAGCACAATTTACTCATGATATTTTTTCCAAAATTTCTGGGAATCAGAAATGGAAGGGGGGGACCCCCAGCTTAATCATTATACTTAATAGTAACGCTATATTAATAAACCCCTCTCCTATAACGGGAGAAATTATAATCGAAGAGTTTAATAACACAGAAATTAATATTAATATAGATCCTAAGCTTTGAATAAGAAAATAAATTATACATCTTTCGGAAGATGTTATATTCTTAGATTTGTACAGAATGGGGATAAATGAAATTAAATTTATTTCAAGGCCTATTCATATCCCTAATCATGTCTCAGATCTAACAACAATACCTGTTCCTAATACCATAGTCGTTAAAAATAAAATTATTCTACTATTTAGGATTAAAAAGAAGAAGGTTTTACTTCTATAATTAGGGTATGAACCTAATAGCTTTATTAGCTTATCTTTTTATATTTTGGTGTAGGATGCACGAAGAGTTTTGATCTCTTAAGATTTAGTTTAAATCTAGAAAATATAATAAGGGTATATTTATACATAATCTATCCTATCAAGATAGCCCTTTAATCAGGCACCTTATTATTTATATTCCCAATTTTTTTTTGTTTTTACAAAAATTGGGACCATTAATTATTTGTTTTTGTGTTTTTATTGTTTATATTATTATTTAGTTTTTAATTAAGAGTAGTTTTGGTTGATTAATTGGGATTTACTTGTTGTTAGGCTTTGTTTACGGGTTTAATTTTATTCATAATAGGTATGTCCCCTCATTATCTGAAATAGTTGAGTTAATGATTTTATTTATGTTTTATCATATGATGATCGAATTTCGATTATTTCTTTTTATGAAAGTATAATTATTTTGGTACATAGGTCTTC